AAGACTCAAATTATTATATTGTTTAGATTTTCCATTTTTTTCGATTTTCTATTATTTATACTAATATTGCCATTAATACTATTAATAATAATACTATTAATAATAAATATTATTCTAAATTAATAAATTATTAGTAATAGGAAATAGTATTCTATAATATATTATTATAGAATTTAGTTTTATAGTATTTAGTTAGGATTTACTAATTTAGTATTTTTTTTTTATTCATATCGTTTATTATTAATATATTATATTAATATTTAAAAGTATTTAATATTATATACATATTATATATTTATTATATACATATTATAAATTATAATTATCTTATATATTATAATATTATCTTATATATTATAATTATCAAAAAATAGAAAAAAAGTAATTTCTATTAAAAAAAGTAATTTCTATTAAATATTTTAATTTTAATTAGTGAATTTTAGTTAAATTAATATATTTATTAGTCGATTTGATTAGATTAAATTGGTATTATTATTTATTTTTAATATTTTAATTAACTATTTATTTTAGTTAACATTTTTATTAATAATGTTAGTTTTATTAATAATGTTAGAATAATATAGATTCTATTAATCACTACTTAATAATTAAGTAAAATAGGCAAAAAAATATATGGATTCTAGATTATATATAGAACGATTAGCTCAAATTTTTAGTTTTTAAAAAGTATAGAGATCTAGAGCGGGTAGCGGGAATCGAACCCGCATCGTTAGCTTGGAAGGCTAGGGGTTATAGTCGACGTTGATTCATCATCTTGAACGTCTCTAATGCAAAACCGAACATGAGACTTTGGTTTCATTCGGCTTCTTTATGGGATATGGATAAATTTACAGCTATACGCTAGAAAATAAGACGTGAGTGAAAAAAAAATTGACCCATAACATCTATGTTAGCTTTTCGTTATTCAAAACAAGGTACTTTCTAGATGATCCCTCTAGACAAGTGGGATTCAAATTTCCCAATTTACAATCCTTCTATTCTAGTTACTTCGTTCTTTATTTCTATTTGATAGAATCCTTAGGAAAAGGATTTTGTTTCCACCGAGGTAAAAAAAGTCGATGTCTATAGTAAACTAAAGTCATCGTTTACTACTTAATTTTGCTTCAATTCAATTTCGACTATATAAAACAAGGAAAACGTTGAAGATTTAGTTACGATTAGAAATAAACTTTTCTGTCTTTTTCCATAGATTCTTTACTTATACTTATTCAATTGAATTGATTGATCCAATTAAAATAAAAAAAATTCTGTTTCGTAATTTAATAATCCAATTTTTCAATTTCTAATTGACTGTTGGATACAAATCACGAGAATGTATATTCTTACTCGAATTTTTCATTAAGATGGTAAAGGATTTAATCCTTTTAAGAAATAAAGTTTTTCATCCGAATATCAGCCAAGGGATCCCTTAACTATTCGTTTCAACTACTAGAACGAATCACACTTTTACCACTAAACTATACCCGCTACGATACAATTATCGTATATAATGAACTTTTTGTCGAGTAAGACAATGGAACATTTTGAATATATTTTATTTAATTAGAAGTTAACTATTTCTTTCTATTTCAATTTCTATATTTCAATTTCAAATTCTTTGTTTTATTATTTATTTCTATTATTTTATTATTTATTTCTATTATATAAATTATATATAATAGAAATTCGAAAAATATAGAATTATAAATAAATTCAAATTAATAGAAATTTATAGAATATATTTGTAGAATAGAAAAATCGACAATTTCGAATTCTAATTATATAGAATTCGAATTTCTATAAAAAAAAATAAAATAAATAATTATGAAATTATGATTAAATAAATAATTATGAAAGTATGATTATCTTAAAGTAATAAAGAGAGGGGAAAAGCCTTTTTTTTTCAAGCCTTACTTGTAGTATAATGGAACTACCTGCTCTGTAATGTAACATAAAAATTATCCTTATAATTATAATTAGCTTTTTTCAATCGGGAGAGATGGCTGAGTGGACTAAAGCGTCGGATTGCTAATCCGTTGTACGAATTATTCGTACCGAGGGTTCGAATCCCTCTCTTTCCGGTTCCAGTGATGACTTGAATTTTTTTATCTTTTCTTTGAAATTTAAAAAATATTTTTGTTTTATTTCTTTTCTTATTTCAATATTCTCTTTCATTTTCTATTTCATTTCTATTTAATATTTCTAGTTACAAATTGAAATTTCCAATTTCTTTATTTATATTAATATTTCTATTTCAAATTGTATTTGAAATAGAAATATTAAAAAATCTAGATTCAAATCGAGATTTAGAATAGATAAAGACTGGGTAAAAAGAAATAACATTCTAAAAGAACATTTTAAAATAAGGAAAATCCTTAGAATTTTTATTCTATTCTTCACGTCCAGGATTACGTCCAGGATCATTAGATAAAAACCCAAAGATGAAGAGAGAAACAAAGAATATAACTACTGTGTAAACAAAGAGTTTAAGAGTAAGCATTAGAACATCTCCAAGATCGTTTTTGGTTTGGAAAAAAAAAATAGATTCTCTATTTTTATACCACATTTTCTATTTTAACACCAAAAAATGAAGTGATTTCTAGAAATAGAAATCAATTTTTAAAAATTCATTTGGAATAAGAGTCGGGTCTTTCTTAGAATTTTTTTTGCATAACTACAATTAGGGCACTAATAGAATCAGGAATGAAAAAAAATAAAGAATGATAAAACATAGGGGTGATTTGAAAGGGGTGATTTGAAATTCTCGCGTTTATACAATAACTTTAATGTATCCAATAACTTTAATTAATGTTTGAATTTGGAGCTTAGAGTATAAGACTTATCTGATCTTCTCAATTACTATAATTTGTTTTCTCGAATAAATCATGAATTTTTCTAGGACAGTATTAAAATCTCATCGAAAACTTACAGCAGCTTGCCAAACAAAGGCTAATAGAAAAAAGAGTACAGGGATTACTGGCATAACATCTACGATTGGATTCAAAAAAGCGTAGGCTTCGGGCAATTTTGTGAAGAAAAAATTGCTGGAATAAAGGGCAGAATTAAGACAGATACAAATTAAACTAAAACTATTAAGCATAACAAACATTTTGTTCTTGAAGATAATTGTATTTTGATTGATGACTAAGTTATTAATATGTTATTGATATAAAAATGGATCAAAAATAAAGTAAGGTAGACCAAGAACCCTTCTTTATTTATTTTTATTAAATTGATTGTTATTAAACTCACCCAATCAAAAATCCTTCAATTCTCAAATCAAAAAAGAATAGAGGAAATCATTTTTTTATACAATATCTTAGTTGAATTATCTATTATGAGCAATCAATTCAGTTGAATTCTATATCTATACATATGAAAATCCGAACAAGACGGTAATGTATTTCCTAGATATTTGGATGGGAATTGACGAAGAACCAATATCAATATTAGTTTTTATTAGTGTTGGATAGAAATATGGGGCGTAGCCAAGTGGTAAGGCAACGGGTTTTGGTCCCGCTATTCGGAGGTTCGAATCCTTCCGTCCCAGATATTCTCTAGAATCTATCATTCTTTCTAATCTATCATAATCTATCAAAAAAAAAATGACATACCCCTTAATTTCAATTCATTAACTTGAATTGTAACATATAAGATGGAATATCCAAAATGAATTCGAATGACAATTCTTTCGTCTAACTGATAAATAAGATGATCTTCTACTATTTCGATACTGAGTTTTAGCACTCAGTCTGAAAGACTAACAAAACAATTTCCAATTTTCCCCGCAAAAGTAAAAAAAATGTATCCTGCAAGAATCAACCGTTAATCTGATTCTTTGTTTGTATTTGATACAAAGAAATCGCAAAAAGTGGTATGTTGCAGCCAGTTTGAAAGGATTAAAGATCGCCCAAGTAATGTCTAAACCCAACCATTCAAGGGAAAGATAAAGGATCCTGGAACAAGGAAATACCGTTTTGAATTGTCTCAGCCTTAATCAAAGCCAATTTCCTTAATGAAATGCGGGTGTGGTTAATTCATATAATTCATATCCATATATGTACATATATACCTTTGTAGAAGCAGAACTTTTTTCGCTATTACCCCTCTTTCTCTTGTTCTATTCATACTCTATTGATACTTTTTTTCTTTTTTTGCTATTTTTTTTCTATTTATTTCTATTTGTATACTATTTTACATTTTACTCTATTTGATTTGTAGAGTATTTTTTTTATTGAATTTTATTGAAACTCAATTTCAATTAATTCTTTTGTTTTCTCCAGTATATATTTATTTCTGAACTGAATATATTCACATTGATATTGACAAGAGTGTATCAAATAAATATAATCCCATCTGAGGTAATGGGATCTTATCTGTCGATCTATTTATCCCTGTTCCATAGATTAATTTGAATTGTTTTTTCATTCAAGTGAGGTGTTTGTTCGATTTGTTGTGCTACATAAAGTTTTTTTGAATGAAAATATATAGCACTTGAATGTTCTAATGCGAATTCACATTTCTTTACAAAATTCTCTATTATTATAGAATATCTAATAGAATATATAATATATAATCTAATAATAATCTAATAATATAATAATAGAATATATAATTAATCTAATATATAAATTAGATAAATATCGAATTATCTAATATATTCTATAATATATTCTATAATTTAGAATATTCTAATATAGAATATATATAATTAGATATCTATTATATTTCTAAAATATATCTAATATAGAAGTATAATATAGAATATTAATAAATCAAAAATATATAAGTAAAAAAGTCTTAAAAAAAAAAAGAAAAAAATATATACAATGTATACTAGAAGAGGTATTCGAAGTGAATCTTAGTAGAATACTAAATGGACTATTCCGTAAGTAGAAATAATAAGTAAAATAATAACTATAAGTAAGTAAGAATAAATAAAGTAAGTAAGAATAAATAGGGTAATAGACGAAGGGGAATCTAAAAAATTTTATGTTATC